TTATGAGTTCAATAGATTCTGTTTAGCGGAAAGACGGATATTCCTTGCTCATTATCAGACAATCACTTATTCACAAACCTCGTGTGGGGCTAATAGTTTTCATTTCCCATCTCATGGAAAACCCTTTTCGCTCCGCTTAGCCCTATCCCCTTCTAGGGGTATTTTAGTGATAGGTTCTATAGGAACTGGACGATCCTGTTTGGTCAAAAACCTAGCGGCAAACTCCTATGTTCCTTTCATTACGTTATTTCCGAACAAGTTCCTGGATTACAAGCCTAAAGATTATCTTATTGATGATATCTATATTGATGATAGTGACGATATTGATGATGACCTTGATACGGAGCTGCTAACTATGACGAATGTGCTAACTATGTATATGACGCTGAAAATAGACCGATTTGATATCACCCTTCAATTCGAATTAGCAAAAGCAATGTCTCCTTGCATAATATGGATTCCAAACATTCATGATCTGTATGTGAATGGGTCGAATTACTCATCCCGCGGTCTATTAGAGAACTATCTCTCCAGGGATTGTGAAAGATGTTCCACTAGAAATATTCTTGTTATTGCTTCGACTCATATTCCCCAAAAAGTGGATCCCGCTCTAATAGCTCCGAATAAATTAAATACATGCATTAAGATACGAAGGCTTCTTATTCCACAACAACGAAAGCACTTTTTCATTCTTTCATATACTAGGGGATTTCACTTGGAAAAGAAAATGTTCCATACTAACGGATTCGGGTCCATAACCATGGGTTCCAATGCACGAGATCTTGTAGCACTTATCAATGAGGCCCTATCAATTAGTATTACACAGAAGAAATCAATTATAGAAACTAATACAATTAGATCTGCTCTTCATAGACAAACTTGGGATTTGCGATCCCAGGTAAGATCGGTTCAGGATCATGGGGTCTTTTTCTATCAGATAGGAAGGGCTGTTGCACAAAATGTACTTCTAAGTAATTGCCCCATAGATCCTATATCTATCTATATGAAGAAGAAGGAAGGAGATTCCTATTTGTACAAATGGTACTTCAAACTTGGAACGAGCATGAAGAAATTAACGATACTTCTTTATCTTTTGAGTTGTTCTGCCGGATCGGTCGCTCAAGATCTTTGGTCTTCACCCGGATCCGGTGAAAAAAATAGGATCGCTTCTTATGGATTCGTTGAGAATGATTCTGATCTAGTTCATGGCCTATTAGAAGTAGAAGGCGCTCTGGCGGGATCCTCACGGGCAGAAAAGGATTGCAGTCAGTTTGATAATAATCGAGTGACATTACTTCTTCGGTCCGAACCAAGGAATCCGTTAGATATGATGCAAAATGGATCTTTTTCTATCCAGAGATTTTTCTATGAAAAATACGAATCGGAGTTTGAAGAAGGGGAAGGGGCCCTCGACCCGCAACAGATAGAGGAGGATTTATTCAATCACATAGTTTGGGCTCCTAGAATATGGCGCCCTTGTGGCAATCTATTTGATTGTATCGAAAGGCCCACTGAATTGGGATTTCCCTATTGGGCCGGGTCATTTCGGGGCAAGCGGATCATTTCTCATAAAAAGGATGAGCTTCAAGAGAATGATTCGGAGTTCTTGCAGAGTGGAACCATGCAGTACCAGACACGAGATAGATCGTCCAAAGAACAAGGCTTTTTTCGAATAAGCCAATTCATTTGGGACCCTGCAGATCCATTCTTTTTCCTATTCAAAGATCAGCCCTTTGTCTCTGTGTTTTCGCGTCGAGAATTCTTTGCAGATGAAGAGATGTCAAAGGGGCTTATTACTTCCCAAACAAATCCTCCTACATCTATATATAAACGCAAGAATACGCAAGAAATCGAATTGTTGATTCATCGCCAGAGATGGCTTAGAACCAATAGTTCATTATCTAATGGATCTTTCCGTTCTAATACTCCATCCGAGAGTTATCAGTATTTATCAAATCTCTTCCTATCTAACGAAACGCTATTGGATCAAATGGCAAAGACATTGTTGAAAAAGAGATGGCTTTTCCCGGATGAAATGAAATATTTGATTCATGTAACAGGGGAAAGATTTCCCATTCCTTAGCCGTAAAGATATGTGGCCATGAAAAGGGGATTAAGTGGAACAGAATTGGCCGGGTGGTAGAGTCGTGGAAACACTTGTTTATTCCATATTTTGGACCTTAGCTCCATGGAGATGCTACTGCTGAAGCATGGAAGATTAGATCAAAACACTATGTATGGATGATATGAACTGCCTAAACAAGAATTCTTGAACGGTGAAGAGCCTATTACTCACTACATCAAACAATTTCCATTAATGAAACCATGGAAATCCGTCGGAAAATAAAAAATATGCATGTCCGATGAAATGGTTGTTGCTATCTGCTCCAATAACGAATCATTGGTTTAACTGAATAACTAAAGAAAATAGATAGACCTTTCTCTTCGTCTCAGGTCGATGGATCTTCTCAATTGGAAGATCTCCCATATGGATAATACA